ATCATCACAAAGAGAAAGAAATGGGACCCAGCACATCGATGGATTATAAATGGAATATGACTTCTAAGCAATATGAATCCTTGGCACGAAACAGATCAGAGAGCTATCATGTCGGATCATGGAATATTCATCTTGACAAGAAATTATCTACATGCTAAAATATCTAGCACAAGCACAAGGGCTATAGCTCAGTTAGGTAGAGCACCTCGTTTACACGCGCGCCAATGTTTTTCAGGGGAGTCCACCATGCAATCAACAAAATGGATCTTATCGAGAAATCGATGTCTTACTCCATGGATTCGAGGGAACAAGAGAACAATAGCCTGACAAATATTTGGTTAGGTCCTATTCGGGTGCCAATTTAGGCGCCAAATAGAACCTATCATTGATTTGATAATTGATAAGGTGAATACCCAGCCCATTCAATGCTAGGCTTAATGAGTATAAGGACCTCAAAAAAAATCTCTTTTCGTCCTATGAACTTTAAGGTGTATGAAGTTTCATATTTGACTCTTTGAACAGAGCGATAGAGACTCCATTTAACTTAGGTTGATCTAGGCCGAAGGCAGACCTACGTCAAGGTAACCCTTCTTTGAAACACTTTGGTATTGCTCCCGGATCAGAATCAAAATAATGAATCAGAGCACATGGAGCCATCTCGTTATCTTTCTGTCAAGAAAAAATATGGCGGACTCGCTGATATTTATATCAGTTGATGAAAGAGCCCAATGCAAAAAAAAATGCATGTTGGGTCTTTGAAACAGTTCGAATCATTTCGATAATAATAAGTTTGATCTGTTTTCCCGAGAAGGTCTACGGTTCGAGTCCGTATAGCCCTAATAAGCTAGAATATTAGAATCTTCTAATTAATATTAGAATCTATAATATTATTTTCTTATATTTTATTTAATTTATTATTTCGGAATATTTAGGAATATTGAATTTAATAAAATAAGAATTGAAAATATAAGAATAATTCTTATTATTAATAAAATAAATGGAATTCCAAAATTTTTGAATTATTCAATCTACTTATTAAATTGAAATTTTATTGGAAATGAAAATACAAAAATTTTTTATAGTTTGAATTTCCCCATTATTGTTTGTTGTTTGTAGCTGGCCGGTCGGTTGGTCATTAAAATAAAATCATTCCCACATGCTCACTCACGGGGATCATTCGGAGCATGAAACTAAAAAAAATGCATTTCAAAAGAGATAATCGAGATTTTTCCAATCTCGGCTAAACAAACCCATTCTTCTTCATTAATCGGCGTGGATGAACTATATATATATGATACGAATTTTTTCTCTTTTCTTGCCCACGATCAAAAAGTTAGCTCCTTTTCTTTAGTATACCTAATCCCGGTGAATTTTTGAAGTCAAAATCATGGCATGAGCCCAGCTAAAAACTCCAACCTGAACCAACCCCAATCGAATCCATCTAATAGTTAGTCACATGGATCTAGAACCGACCCATTATTTTTCTTGTATTTGTGGAAAAACCGGAGTTTGAAAAACGAAGCTCTTTGGTCAGTTTCATTGTAAACATTGTCAAATAGGCTTTTCTTTGTATATCCACAAAGCACAAAGCCAGTAGTCTTTCTTTCTGTACAATTTTTTTAAACCCAAGATATTTCAAGCCAATTGGATACTCCAACCCAATTCCTCATCATTCCAAATTCAAATTCTACCGATCTTGACTTTATACAAGAAGATTGGGATTTGAACTTGGACGAGTTATAAATCCCCCGACTCATCGCCCTTATTTTGCGGAAGAAGAACCCCAACCCATTGTTTGGTCTTACTTTACTAGGTGTTATTCCATTAACAAGTATTTCGAGTCATTTCCTTGCGGACCCATTTCGAGTACTAAAGACCACAATTAGCAATGACTCTTTCAAGATTTCGAGCTCTAAGTTCATAACTCGATTGTTTCTGGGGGGGGGGTGCAGGTCGGGTAGTACAGGTCCAAAGCCTCCAATTTGGGTATAGAAACCTATGAGTTGTTATATGCTATTTATATGTAAGGGTTCTCAACGCATTGAATCAAAATCTATTAAGTATAAGTCTAGGACAACGAGAAAGAGTAGAATTGGTCAATGCATTGCATTTTGTTTCCGTATCCAATCAATAAAAGCAATAATCCTCTACCCGCATCTTAATAAAAAGAATCTACCAGTACCAATAGAATAGAACCTAAATCTCGAAATGGAAACCCGATACATTCGAATTCTGCTACATCTGACTACTGACTCTATTCTAAATCACTCCGAAAAAAGAGAAAAAACTAAGACAGACCTCTTCTTTGTTCTTTTATTTTATTATATTCATATTTCTAATGAAACATACATATTTATAATGAAATTATTAGGATATTAAGAAATATAAAATAAATAAAATTTTTTGATTTTCTTTTTATAGTTTATAGAAAAATTTGATAGAAATATAAAAACTTAATATAATAAAATAATAATATAAAGTCAAAGAAATCCATTAGAAA